AAGAAATCGAGAGTTTGTAGTAATAGTAGGTACGTATTACTTTCAACGCCTAGCCAACAAAGATCGTGATACATCGCCGCAAGCAATTGCACGTTGTCCCCCGGCACTAAGGTATGACGTCATAGGCATCCTTCCCGAGCGGCAAGACCACATTATTATCGGTAAACAGCGGCGTTATGACTCTTTCGCTCAGCTGCTCCTTTATGGTATTTGCAACTGACTCATCCACTTTCTCCGTATAGTTGTGGATTGTTAAATTGCGTAGCCGGGCGACTCGCCAGCTGGCTAAGATTTGGAGAGCCACAGGTAAGGCTAATCCGGAAAGTAATTGGATGGTATAATTTAAGATGGTATCGGACATGTCAATGAAATCAAGACTTTTTGAGAAATTCAAATGATAAAAAAGAACTTGTGCTATGGCTTTTGCACGATTGTTACTTACGATATTTCTGTCTTCTCAATTTGCTTAGATGAAAATGGTACCACTCCTTCCCCTTACACCCCTGAACTCTGAGCTATCTAGCCGAATCGATCAGACTCAGTCCCATCGCAGTATGGTGGATATTTCGGAGATAAGTAAAGTTCAGTAAGAAATTGGATAGATAGAGAGTACGGGCTGTTCTTTTGTTTTGTTTCGTGTTGTCCTCTTTAACTCGTTGACTCAGTCGGCCTTACTTAGGCCTTAGGTAGAGTCCTGGTAAGGTAGAGAGGGATAGGATCTCTAGTCCGGTAAGCTTGTAGTGGATGAACTTGCAATGGCTCTAGCTGATTGAGATAGGTTGCCTTATTCTGTATGTAGAGTCCCGGTTGCGGGCTCATTCCCATTCACAGGCACCTCAGCCAAAGCAGATATCCTTTCAGAGTGACCTAAACTACCATTCAATTTCACTCTCTTTAATACACTCCCTTTTGATGTTAACGAAGGAAGAAGCAAGTCAAGTGGCATCAAGAGCATCCATCACACAAGTCTTTCCCTCAGTATCAATGAGAACGAGCCCCAACTCCAGAGTCTGTAAACTCATCTCCTTCGTCCTTGCCTTCACTTGACTTCCTCGTGTAGTAACTTTCACTTGCTTCCTCTCACAGTCCATCGCTCTAGTGTCTACTAGAAAGAAGTAGTAGTCTTAATCGGTTGACTAGAAGCCTATCTCACGCCCCTTCCTCCTAGCTCTAGCTATCCAAGTCCCATATTCAGTTGAATCAGATCTAGCAGCGCTCACTACTGAGGCGAAAGAAAGGAGCAAGATACGGCCGCCGGAAATTCTCGCGCAGGAACAAGCGTAGGCCTGTAGCGCGCCCTTCAACCAGGAAGAAGTGCTTTTCTTGGCGAAGCGAGGAAGCACAGTTGCGCGCCTCTCCATAGCCCCTCTATACTCTAGAGGCTATTAGTACCAAGCTTCCAGCTTGCTGTGTAATTTCATAAAGAAAGGTGTGTGAACCTCAGCGAGTCCGGGTTTCATTTCAAACTAGCCTCCTGGACTGAACCTACCTTCTTAATAGGTTATAACTATCAAGAAAGTAGGAATGGCAGAGAAAGAGATGCACTTTCTTGAGTTACAGACAAGGAACTCCATTCTGTTGACTCTACCAGATAGAATAGAACCCGTCTTTTTTCATAGTCTAGTCAAAAGAAGAGTTTGATCCTGGCTCAGAAGGAACGCTAGCTATATGCTTAACACACGCAAGTCGAACGTTGTTTTCGGGGAGCTGGGCAGAAGGAAAAGAGGCTCCTAGGGTTTACGAGAATCATATATAAGATCTCGTCTAAAGGCAGAGGTGAGCTTTCTCACTATACAATGTCAAAAAAGGACCAACGACGATGAAGGAGGAGTAGGAGCTAGCTTTAATTGAAGTAGGGGCGGAATCGAAGCGAAGAAATTCTGAGTTCATGCCACGACGATCTATATGGAAGGGAAGTTTTTTTTGATGCATTCCTGTTGAGAATGAAGAAGAAGAGAGATCTTCTTTTGAACAGGAAAATTGGGTCACATCTTCTTTTATTTTGCCGGAATTCGTTGATTGCTCCGTACGAATTTACAATGGAAAAACTCCTGTTCGTTGTAAGATCACTGAAGGAGGTCATCAATTTGGAGAGTTTGCTTCTACACGGAAACGAAGATCTTCGAGAACTAATATTGGACCGGGAATAAAAAAGGGAAAAAAGTCAAGTCTAAGCGCATATGGCACGAAAAGGAAATCCGATTTCGGTAAGACTTGATCTGAATCGTAGTTCAGATTCAAGTCGGTTCAGTGAGGGCGACCGCGAAAGTCACCGAAGGGGTCAGTCTTTTCCTTCACCCCATATAAAAAAAAGGCGGGGAAGGGCGTTGCAGATGTCCGGGACGGACACGACTTCTTCTAACGCTAGAAGACCACTGGAAGACACCCGGGACCAGAGCATGTCGTGAAAGAAGCACACTGGGCGGGCGTGCTTCGACCGTGTCTCCGGGGCACAGTTGAATGTAGATATCATGAACGCGAGGTGCAGGATACCAGGCCGAGAAAGCCGGGCAACCACTCCCCTATGTGCCAATCGCTAGTGCAGCCAGGGCCCCGGCGCCCAGCTCCGCTGGAGAGGCCTCGCCTGATCTGAGAAGTGCTAATTCGGTTCGGATAGACTTCATTCAAGAACGCCGCCGCCCCTGGAATCAATAAGAAAACAAGTGCTAAGTCTCAGATCAGTGAATAAACCGAAACGAAAGAAGAGACCTTTCTCGCTCGGCGCCTAAAGCGCACTATGCTCCGCTTCAACAAATGAGAGTTTTCGGTGGAACCGGTGAACCACGCGAACTGGTTAGATGCGTGGGGCAGAGGGCTCGTAGTACCTGCTACCGCAGCTATGCGGTGGAAGGGAAGGAGCCTAAATCGACCTTTTTTCTTTGAAAAAGAAAAAAAGCAGTACAAGGAGATTAGACTCTCGGATGAGACTAAGTAGCTACCGACCGTTCCGACGCGCCCTTGACCTATCTTGATTAAGACCGAAACCTATCTAATCGAAAGTGGGGTCTAGTTTAAGCTGTCAAACAAATGGCCTGGAAAGAATAACCACTAGTAGGGAGATAGATGGAGTCTCGCTCAGTAAAGAGAGTTGTAGATTCGTAGAACAGGAGAAGAGCCTTGACTTTCTATTATATTAGTCCAGCACGCTAGCTGCAATCTTTCTAAAGCAAGAAGGGAAGGGAGAAAGTTGACTTTGAGAAAGAAAGGCCTTCTCTTCTATTTAGATTCTAATCTTAGGAAAGGTGCGTTATCGCTTTGATTTCTCGTTAGCTAGGCTTCAATAAGGACGTTTAGGCTTTACTAATAAGATAGAAAAGAAAGGGCTTTTTCATCAGGGTGCGAAGGTTTGGAACCTTATACAAACAAAGAGCGTTTTCTTTCAAATGACAACTGCCTCTTCCTGCTGCGAGGGCCTTGCACGAAACCAAACCGCCCCCCCCCGCCCGCTCAAGTACCAGTTGCTTCGCGGGTAGGCCCACTTAGGTTAGAGGGGCATTGTCCCTCAGTTCTTAGCAACCCCCGGTGTGTAATCGACATGTTGTTAGCTTCAACGCGTTCGAATAAGAATTTGCAATTACCTCTGCTGTCAATTTCTTATTCATTCAGGGCGCTCGGCCGGTGCTCCTTTCTCAAACCAGAACAACTCTGAACGTTAGGGAAGATAAGGGAGGATCCCCTGAGCGAACTGACCGAAGGGACTTGACTTATCCGAACCGAACGATAGCGGCTTAAAGCTAAGAGCAGCGTCGCCGCTTGATCGGCGGGGAGGAGCATCTCAAAGTATGGGGCAAAGGATCAAAGGCTTTTACTTTGTCACCCGGGATCCACCACAGGTTGGGTTTGAGAGCCGTGTGATGGGCGACTATCCAGCACGGTTCGGAGAGCACTTTTAGTCTGCGTTGGTGAATGGAAGCCCCCCTATCAAGCAAGAAAGAAGCGGCTCTTCCCACGGCGGAGTCTGCATTGACTCTATTTATTATTATGGTAAATTAGTGTATCAAGATGTCAATCTTAGATCTTATTTCGGTTCGATACGTCCACCTACTAGACTCACCTTTGGCTTTCGTCTCGGTAGGTGTATTATTCTACATTTTCCCAAAAGAACATTCATTCATTTCTTTCTTCCCCGTCGACCACGACGACAGAAACGACGCGAAAAATCCAGACCCGGAAAGGGGAAGGGCCAGTGGTGGGCATTTGGTAAAGTCGGGCCGATCGGGTGTCTTCATTCAAGCGATGGTACAGAAGAAGAACGAAACGAAGTGAGAGCCCGGGGGGCAGCGAAAAGAGTCGAGTCGATCAGGCTCGACGACCGGGAGAAGCAAAACGAAATCAGGATTTGGCCGAAAAAGAAGCAACGCTATGGATACCATGACCGATCACCATCGATAAAGAAGAATCTTTCTAAATCACTTCGGGTCAGCGGGGCCTTCAAGCATCCGAAATACGCCGGGCTTGTAAATGACATAGCCCTCCTAAATGACGACTCCTTCAGAAAAACGAAGTTATTCAAGTTCTTTTTCTCAAAGAAGTCAAAGAAGTCCCCCTCCGACAGCCCGACGAGTCATCCACTAAAAAGGACCCTCCCTGCGGTGCGCCCTTCCTTGAATTATTCGGTCATGCAATACTTATTGAAGACAAAGAACCAAATGCATTTCGACCCCGTCGTAGTTCTCAATCATTTCGTGGAACCGGGCGTGCTTGAACCATCTACCATGGGGGGAGCTAATGCACAGGGAAGAAGCTTAGATAAGAGAATACGTTTCGCTTTTTTTGTCGAAAGCTCGACCAGCGAGAAAAAGTTTTTGGCCGAAGACAAAAAGTTGACCCACTTCATTCGCTGGTCGAATCATCCTCGCTTCGCGGGAACAACAAAAACCACCATCTCGCTCTTTCCTTTCTTCGGTGCTACCTTTTTCTTTCCAAGGGACGGGGTTGGGGTGTATAATAACCTTTTTTTTGAGTATGCCCGGGAACAACTCCTACGAAAATTCAGGAAAAAATGTTGGAACCTCATGGCTAAGGATAAGGTAATGGAATTGATAGAGAAATTCATAGACCTAGGTGGGATAGGAGAATTGATAAAGGGAATAGAGATGATGATAGAGATCATACTGAGAAACAGAAGAATTCCGTATGGGTACAACTTTTATTTGAACGAAGTGAAAAAAATGCGATCTTTGTTGTCTAATAGAACAAAGACTAATACCTTAATTGAGTCGGTCAAGATCAAATCTGTTTATCAAAGTGCTTCTCCGATTGCTCAAGATATCTCTTTTCAACCGAGGAACAAAACAAGATCATTTCGCTCCATTTTTAGTCAAATAGTGAAGGATATTCAATTAGTAATGAAAAAAGGGGTGGAGGGGATCCGTATATGTTGTTCAGGTCGATCAGAAGGTGCAGAAATAGCTAGAACTGAATGCAAAAAGTATGGAAAAACATCTAGTAATGTATTTAACCAGAAAATAGATTATGCTCCTGCGGAAGTATCTACTCGTTACGGAATCTCAGGTGTCAAAGTGTGGATTTCATATAGTCAAAAAGAAAGGGGACGTGATATATCCGAAACGTACGAAATATAGTCAATATCGTAAAGGCAGATGTAGTAGGGGTTGCGGACGGTACACGACTTGGTTTTGGAAGATATGGCACTAAAAGTTGTAGAGCTGGTCGTCTTTCATATCGAGCCATTGAACAGCGCGTCGAGCTATAATTGGGCAATTCCATCGTACTATGAGCGGACAATTCCGAAGAAATGGTAAGATATGGGTAAGAGTTCTCGCAGATCTCCCTATTACCGGGAACCTACAGAAGTCAGAATGGGAAGAGGAAAAGGAAATCCTGCGGGTTGGATTGCTCGTGTGTCCACAGGACAAATCCCATTTGAAATGGATGGTGTGAGTTTGTCAAATGCTCGACAAGCCGCTACATTAGCGGCGCATAAACTATGTGCGTCAACCAAGTTTGTTCAGTGGTCGTAACGTAATTAGTTAGTGGGGAAAAAGCGGGCCGGGATTCAAAAGAATTAGGCGAAGTGTTTGTTCCTGAACGACGGAAGTGGAAAGACACTAAGGGAGAGGGATATACTCCTTTGTTTTTGTAATCGCCGAAATTGTACGACGAACCTTCTTGTTCCAGGCGTACTACCCTGATACGTTAAGCTTTAATTATCCAGGCCCGGCTTATAAAGTGATAGTAGTCAGAATAAATAAGAAAGATAAGAGCTAAGATTCAGGAAAGGAAGCTTTATGGGAGAAAGGAGAAAAAGTATGTATTTATCTGTCCATTCCTTCCTCCAACAGATGCGGGTGAATTAGATGCCTTTATCTTATTCTTCGTTCGTCTAAATAGATAATCGATGTCCTTCGCTTCATCTGCAGTTATCGGTGTAATAAAGCAAGGGGAGAGGAGCATATAAGTCAGATTGCTTAATTAATGTATAAGACTTAAGATCAAGCTAGGAGAAGCGCTTTCAGGCTCGTTCGCTTAGCAAATCTCTAATTAGTCTTCTCGGGTGTCGGCACAGTCCAAGAAGTAGTCTTTTACCATTTTATAGCAACAAGAAGTAGCGATTCGCCTTCTTTCAATAGTAGTTCTCTCTCTCCTTCATCTGATCCTATCTCTTGGTTGGCCTGGTCTGGTTCTTTCTTGAATGTGGAATTTAGATCGTATCCAAGTGAAAGGTTATCCCAAGTGGATGCTAAGATAGCAAGCTTATAAGTTGAGTTAGCCCACAGGGATAGAAAGTTGGCTAGTCTCATGACCCAAATGGAGGGGCTGGTCGCTCCATTTTTTTTCTCAAGAAAGACAGACTCACCAATAGCCAAACGCACAGTTTCCGGTCCTATTCTTACTGACTTTCTCCTCGCCCGAAGGTCACTTCACTCTTTATAGCAAGGAGCCAAAGAGCTGACCTAAAAGCAGAAGCTGCCTTGATCTTCTACTTATTGAACGCCAAATGAGACTGATTCAAAAACAGCTATCCCACGACCAAGATTCTTCCCCTCCTCGTGCTAATCTAATCACATCTCTCTCTATTTCCGGCTTAGCCTACCGCTCCGTGGGCTTCTATCCCCCTGGTCGTATTCAAAGGATCTCTCAAGATAAAAAATCTCTCTCCCGGCATCACAGCCTATTCTATTCTCTACTCTCTACCAGCTTCTGAAACAAGATCGGATTGATCATGCTTCCTCTCCCGCTGGTCGAGCTTAATTCCATCCAGCCTCTCCTTCGGCTCACTTCACTACCTTTAGAGAAAAGAGTTCCAGCAAAAGACGAAGAAGACTCTCGGATGGCACTTGATTTCCTAACTGTAACGGGATCTGATTCTTTATAATAGTGACCACCTCTTCTTCACATAAAATCATTCGTTCAGAGTCGACAACCTTACCAACCACCCAAAGGCTTATGGTCCGGAGAAAGAGTGAGGGGTTCAGAGCTTCCCCCTAACGAAATCCCAGTGGGAGTAGAAAAGGCCAAAGCGGGTTTCCCCTCAGAATGTTCACCTGTAACAAGAGAAAGATCCCTGTCTATCACAGGGGTATCCGTATACTGTGACCCTACTTCCGAGTTAGAAGGGCCTTCACCCCAAAGAAGAAGCTGACAACTCACCCTGACTGTTGAAGGCTAGAGGAGCATTGCTAACAGGATCCTCTAAACGATCAGAAATCCTCTCAGGCTCAGAGCGGACAGCAAGACTCATATTCAAAACCCTCGCTCTTATGAAGAGACAGGCAGATCGGAAACTCTGTTATCTAGAACATCTTTCCCCTTTCCCTTCTTCTGTACCTTAATCCAATCGCCCTCAGAGGTAGCCTTGCTACCACCCTCAGGTGGATTAAGGGTCACCTGCTTCTTAGACTTAGGACAGGCTGCCAAGGAGTGACCAAAGACCTTACAGGCATTTCTTTATAGTTCTATACGTGGGAGACCTTCCAGCAAGGGAGTCACATTCATGGACGAGGGACTGAAAGGAAGAGAAAGCTATAATACAGAATAGATTCCCACTAGCAGCTAATCCAATAGGCACAATACCCGATCGTAGAACAGATTTGCTTGCTTGGTTGGCTTCCCCGAAAAAAAAACGGAACTTCCATAACTTAACCTGAAAGCGCTGCTATGACTGCTGCACAGGTTTTCTCCATAGCTGTGAATTTCTTTTATGCATTATTATCATTGAACAACTTAGCTAAATTAGTCCAAAGCTCTCTTCTTCTTATCATCATCATGCTGTGCAAGCACGGCTCCAACAGAATCCTAAGTTGTAGACACATAGAGGAGGACGGCCTACGCTATTAGAGGAGAGTTACTGTAAAGACACAACTTCCACCCTGTTGGCTGTAGTTTTAGCTTGTATATGTGAAGAAGAAAAAAACGAGATTTTTTTTTCATAGAATAACTCTTTCTATTGGGAAATAGAGAGGTGGATCACTAGCCGAATCTTCTACTACGGTATCAGTTGGTTAGCGGAACCTTTTTATTGATTCTCGAATCTGTTCATCCACGAGCTACTCTAAATTCGATCAAAGGAGTTACGGAAAGCATTTAGACAGATGAAAGTATTTCAACTACTGAAAGGGGAATGGCTACTTCAGATGAAAATCATTATTCTGCTTTACGGATCTATTCAATTTTAATTCAAGTTTCATGACTTTCTCGAGATTGAATTCCAATCTCAGGGATTCGCTACTAATGCTCCTCCTATCCTACTTCTTGCCAATTTCTTAAGCTTTCTTCTTAATAAATTATGAGTTGAGAGTTGACTCAGCAAGACTTGCACCCGACTTTAGAAAAAGTGGTGTCCTAAGTTTTTAAGCTACAGAAGTAGTCTTCTCGGTGACTAAAGACTCAAAAAATGGGAAGATGAGGCCATGGGCAAGCGCATCCTTCAGTTAATGCTTCGCTTTGAAATCGCCTCCCTTCTTCCCTGATAGATAGAGCTAGTACAGAGATTAGGCTCTCCTACCTACATAGAAAGCAACCTTACCTTAGATTATATCCCAGCCTGGTAAGTAAGAAATGGATTACCATACCACCCTACTAGAAGAAAGAAAAGAATATCCAAGCATCCAGCCCATCTGAATCTTGGGTCCGGGCCATCTCTATTTCATGGGCCGAAGGCTAAGGCTTATTATATAATAGTAAGTAAACTGGTTAGCTTTAGGACTAGACAACCCCGCCGGGAGCCAAGAGAAGTAAGCTCAGGCTGCACATGTTAGATCCGATTCCAATTTGACGAATTACCCTCTTATGTCAAATCTGAAAAGAACCTATTCCTATTCGTCGTAAACAAAAGGCATATTAAACAAAGGTCTTACGGAGTCTTGTCCTAAAGTCCCACGCATGCCTGCTCTTCGTATATAGAGACACGATTCTTGGCATCCTGCCTTTAAAGAGGCGCTTCGATAGACGATCAGTTATCAGTCTAGTTCGACACCTTGTTCTCAACTGAACTAGTAGACAGACGCCTCTGGGCATTTCTCAAAAGAGTTAGATCCGCCTAATCAATGTAGTAGTTCAGCTATTCCTTTGACAGACAGTGAAAGTTTCAGGCAAAGGCAGAGGATCCGATCCTGTAGTCAACTACCTGGACTATTCAAAATAGAATAGACTGGATTAGCGAGATCCGTTTTCATCCGAACCCCATCTTGTTAAGCCTAAGAGGCACGAGCTATATCTTACATACTCTATTGTCCGATCATAGCCGTCTGAGAGTCCTGCCCGAGCAGGAGGAGCATCCAATCCATACCTAGGTAGAGGAAGCTGATCTGCCGTATGCACTTCCGACTGACACAATCGACAGCTTGAGGAATAAATGTGCTTTAATACTTTCCGAGTTTTGCAAGAATAATAATCGTGAACATGAGACCTTCGTCGACATCATACAAGAACTGACCTTAAAAAACAAGATAAGCGAAGGCGATTCACTTTCGCGTGAGGACTTTATTCACATTTTACGGACTTATTACGGCTTACAGAATTCGGAGATAGTGGGGAT